ACGATAGATCCTTATATGAATATGAAGAATTTGGAAAATATATCGTGTGCTCAAAAAAATCTCGATTGATAACTAAAAAAAAAGAACAAAAGTCTGACATGTCATGATACATATAGTAGTGGGGGATTATGGGACAAAAAATAAATCCACTTGGGTTCCGGCTTGGTACAACACAAAGTCATCATTCTCTTTGGTTTGCACAGCCAAAAAATTATTCGGAAGGTCTACAAGAAGATCAAAAAATACGAGACTGTATTAAGAATTATGTACAAAAGAATATGAGAATATCCTCCGGTATTGGCGTTGAGGGAATTGCACGGATAGAGATTCAAAAAAGAATCGATCTAATTCAAATCATAATTTATATAGGATTCCCAAAATTATTAATAGAAAATAGACCGCGGAGAGTCGAAGAATTAAAGATGAATGTACAAAAAGAACTTAATTGTGCGAACCGAAAACTAAATATTGCTATTACACGAATTACAAATCCTTACGGACACCCTAATATTATTGCAGAATTTATAGCTGGACAATTAAAGAATAGAGTTTCCTTTCGCAAAGCAATGAAAAAAGCTATTGAATTAACTGAGCTGGCGAATACAAAAGGAATTCAAGTACAAATTGCGGGGCGTATCGATGGAAAAGAAATTGCACGCGTCGAATGGATCAGAGAAGGTAGGGTTCCTCTACAAACCATTGGAGCTAAAATTGATTATTGTTCCTATACAGTTCGAACTATATACGGGGTATTAGGAATCAAAATTTGGATATTTGTAGACGAAGAATAATAAGATTTTACGTATTTTTACATTATACCCAGTGACGGAAATAGAAATAGAACAAAAAGGAAAAACCCTTTCATTCTTTTTATGTTCAAACAAAACAAAAAATGAGCAATTCCGCAATTCTAGAGGGTTGAATAAAAATTCGATTGATCATTTTATATAATTGCTATGCTTAGTGTGTGACTCGTTGGTTTTTTTAGGGCTAGGATTAAAAAAAACGGACCGCGGCTCAGAGTATGGACTAATAACTATAGCACTAATAACCAACTCATTGCTTCGCATTATCTGGATCCAAAGAACCAGTCAAGATAAAGATAGAATATATTGGACATATCATTGTAGCAACTGAAATCTTTTTTTGCATAACGATAAAAAAACCAATCTGATTATGAGTTGTGAAGTTCTAAGTTGGAAAGCAAAATAGAAAAAAGTATGCGGATAAGTGGAAGGATGAGAAAAAGAGAGAACAAAATATCAATGATATATGATTCCAATATGTAAGGTCGATGAGTCATCTCATAAAACGCAGTGTAATAAAGCATCAATAATGATTCATGCATAATTAGATGAATCCGCTTATAGAACAAAAAAATAAAGAGCCTCGAGCCAATAAAGACTGAGAAAATTGACTTAAGAAAAAATTTCATTAAGGGACTCCCTCCGTTGGCGAATTCAGACCTAACCATGAATAGAGAAGCAATGGGAACGATATAACCCCTGAATGCAGAAGATTCTATTGAAAATGAATCTGAATGATTCATTGGGTGGGATGGCGGAACAAACCAGGGACCTCCTCCTTTATTCTTTTATTTTAAGAGGTCATGGACTAACCCTATAACTGAAATAGATATTGAAAGAGTAAATATTCGCCCGCGAAAGTTTTCTTTTATTAGATTGATATATTTTTGTCCATCCCATATGCTAAAAGGCAAAACAAAATAAAGATTTTTTTAGAACGATAAGGTTATAAAAAAAGACATTGACATTATCGAGAAATAGAATACATCTTTAATTAAATATCTAAACACGATATAAAAATTTCGAATAGTCGAATAGATTAATTAGATGAAATTTCAAAGAATCCTATGATTCAGCATATTATTCATTAAAGTATATCTTGATAAAATCTTTTTTAGTCGTTTCATTCGCGAGGAGCTGGATGAGAAGAAACTCTCATGTCCAGTTCTGTAGTAGAGATGGAATTGAGAAAGAACCATCAACTATAACCCCAAAAGAACAAGATTCCGTAAACAACATAGAGGAAGAATGAAAGGAATATCTTATCGAGGTAATCATATTTGTTTTGGTAGATATGCTCTTCAAGCACTTGAACCCGCTTGGATTACATCTAGACAAATTGAAGCGGGGCGCCGAGCAATGACACGAAATGTACGCCGTGGCGGAAAAATATGGGTACGTATATTTCCAGACAAACCAATTACAGTAAGACCCACGGAAACCCGTATGGGTTCAGGGAAAGGATCCCCGGAATATTGGGTAGTTGTTGTTAAACCGGGTAGAATACTTTATGAAATGGGTGGAATAGCCGAAAATATAGCTCGAAAGGCTATTTCAATCGCGGCGTCCAAAATGCCTATAAGAACTCAATTCATTATTTCTGGATAGAAATGTAGAACCAAAGGAAAGAAGTCTTGGGTATAAAAAAACAATTGCAGGGTTTTCTTTCTTTTTTTTTTTTTACTTCGTCCTTTGCTTTATTTTACATTAAAAAAACAGATAAAAAAAAAGTGATATGATTCAGCCTCAAACCCATTTGAATGTAGCAGACAATAGCGGGGCCCGAGAATTGATGTGTATTCGAATCATAGGAACTAGTAATCGCCGATATGCTCATATTGGTGACGTTATTGTTGCTGTGATCAAGGAAGCTGTACCAAATACGCCTCTAGAAAGATCAGAAGTGATCAGAGCTGTAATTGTACGTACTTGTAAAGAACTCAAACGCGATAACGGTATGATAATACGATATGATGACAATGCTGCAGTTGTCATTGATCAAGAAGGAAATCCAAAAGGAACCCGAGTTTTTGGCGCAATCGCCCGGGAATTGAGACAGTTAAATTTTACTAAAATAGTTTCATTAGCACCAGAGGTATTATAATATGAGACCACGATATAGTGATAGTATTTAAATAAAATAGATAAATTAGTAAATTATGTCTCACGCATATACTTTTAAGAATTTTCTTTAATAATTTTTATAAAAAATAAAAAAAAAAAAGAACATGCTGATTATATAAAAATTCGGAAGCAACAATAATTTCAGTTTATCATGGGTAAGGACACTGTTGCTGACATAATAACTTCTATACGAAATGCTGACATGGATAGAAAAGAAACGGTTAGAATAGCATCTACTAACATGACCGAAAACATTGTTAAAATACTTTTACGAGAAGGTTTTCTCGAAAACGTAAGGAAACTTATAGAAAATAACAAATATTTTTTAGTTTTAACCCTACGACATAGAAGGAATAGGAAAGGTCCATATAGAACTCTTTTAAATTTAAAACGAATTAGTCGACCCGGTCTACGAATCTATTCTAACTATCAACGAATTCCTAGAATTTTAGACGGTATGGGGATTGTAATTCTCTCTACTTCTCGGGGTATAATGACAGACCGAGCAGCTCGGCTAGAAGGAATCGGTGGAGAAATTTTGTGCTATATATGGTAATTTTTCTGCTATCCGAATTGGATCCGTAACTTCCTATTTGTGAAAAAAAAAAAACGAAAAAGCCAAGTTGTCTAATACCACTCCTTCCTACATTAGTTGATACTTCAAGGGGGTTTGCCTCGAATAAAAGAAGAAAAATGGATTCATGAAGGTTTAAATTACTGAATCACTTCACAATGGTATGCTCGGGATTCATTTAGATAATGAAGTAAGATTCTAAGTTATGTTTCAGGAAGGATCCGACACTGTTTTATACATATACTACCAGGAGATAGAATCAAAATTGAAGTAAGTCATTATGATTCAAACGGGGGGGCGCAGAATTTCTAGACTCCACAACAAAGATTCGAATGATTAGGCGGTTTTTAAACATTCCTTTCATGAGGATGAGGATCCAATTCACGATTCACAAATTTCAAGAAACTTATTTTCTTCCAATAAGTAAAGTAGATTCGAAATTCAGTTTCAGTTAAGGAATAACAATTATGAAAATAAGAGCCTCCGTTCGTAAAATTTGTGAAAAATGCCGACTGATCCGTAGAAGGGGACGCATTCGAGTAATTTGTTCCAACCCGAGACATAAACAACGACAAGGATAATCTTTCGAAAAGGGACTCTCTAAAGGAACCGATGAACAAATCAAAATAAAAGATCTGTTTTGACATGAAATGGATATCTCCATATATCTCTGACTTAGATTTCTGAAATGAGAAAATATGGCAAAATCGCTACCAAGAAGCGCTTCACGTAGGACTGGACGTATGGGTTCACGTAAAAGTGCACGGCGAATACCAAAGGACGTTATTCATGTTCAAGCAAGTTTCAACAACACCATTGTGACAGTTACAGATGTACGGGGTCGGGTTATTTCTTGGTCTTCCGCCGGTACTTGCCGATTCGGGCGTACAAAAAGAGGGACACCCTTTGCTGCTCAAACCGCAGGAGGAAATACTATTTGAGCAGTAACGAATCAAGGTATACAACGAGCAGAAGTCAGTATAAAAGGTCCGAGTCCGGGTCTCGGAAGAGATGCAGCATTACGAGTTATTCGTCGAAGTGGTATACTTTTTAGTTTCGTAAGAGATGTAACCCCTATGCCACATAATGTCTGCAGACCCCCTAAAAAAAGGCGAGTGTAGAAATAAACATTGAAGAGATTTCAAGAGAAATAAATGACTCAAAAATCTTACAAATAATATTACTATGGTTCGAGAGAAAGTAAAAGTATCCACTCGGACACTACAGTGGAAATGTGTTGAATCAAGAGCAGACAGTAAGCGTCTTTATTATGGACGCTTTATTCTGTCTCCACTTATGAAAGGTCAAGCCGACATAATAGGTATTGCGATGCGAAGAGCTTTACTTGGAGAAATCGAAGGAACATGTATTACACGCGCAAAATCTGAGAAAATCTCGCATGAATATTCTACCATAATAGGTATTCAAGAATCAGTACATGAAATTTTAATGAATTTGAAAGAAATTGTATTGAGAAGTAATCTGTATGGAACTCG